CTGTGATACAATACACGCAGAATATTCTGCGATATTGTTTGTGCAAAAGAACCTCAACTTGACTTTAGAAAGCCTTTTGGCGAGCTTTAAGATAGCATGTAGAAAGGGGCTGCTCCAACTCCATTTCCGTTCTGATTTACTGCACCGTCAAAGAACATTTGCCAATCATGAGGAGTTTCGTCTTCTTCTTCGCCTACCGCAAATAGAATAGCTTCGTCCGGTAAATTCGTCCCCTTACTAAGAAAATAAAGCTCATAGTCAGGCACGGGATGGGATGATTGAGTAGATATTTCTGCTATTGCCTGCCCCTTGCCTTACTCATTTAGGGCTTCTGGGTGACGTACACAATATCGAACTCTGAGAGTAACATCTGCCACCTTGCTGTACGTGAGGGCTGGCTTTTCAAAGAGATACTTCAGCGGGTCCATCCTTGCAATCAGCATGGTCGTATAGTTCAACATTTAGTGGCGTAGGCGTTGCGAGGCCCATGTAAGAGCACAACAGGTCTTTTCTAGAACCGTATACCTTGTCTCATAATCAGTGAACTTCTTGCTGAGATAGTATATGGCTCTTTCCTTCCTACCCGTTTCATCGTGCTGACCAAGGACACAACTCATGGATGCTTCCATTACTGACAGATACATCAGGAGAGGTCGACCAGGCGTTGGCGGTACCAGGATGGGAGGATTGAGTAGATATTTCTTCACTTTGTCAAACGCCTTTTGGCAATCCTCGTTCCTTGTGTCTATCTTTTCTGAAAGGCGGGGTATTCTTTCTGAGCAGTTTAAAGATCGGCTCACAGATGGGTGTGAGCTGGGCAATGAACCTGCTGATGTATTGTAGCCTGCCTAAAAAAGCCCTGATTTCTTTCTCTGTCTTTGGTACCGGCATGCCGATAATTGCTTTGGCTTTTGCAGGTCGACTTCGATTTCTCTTCGGCTGACAATGAACCCGAGTAGCTTACCTGACGAAGCACCCAACCTCCTCCCGGCTTTATATGCTTTTGCGGATGAAGACGAAGACTGTATTTCCGCAATCTGTTAAACACTTTCTTCAAATTCAAGGTCTTCTTCAGCCCAAGACTTGGCGATCATGTCATCGACATAGACCTCCATTTCCTTGTGAATCATATCATGAAACAGCGCAGTCATGGCTCGCTGGTACGTCGCCCCGGCATTCTTTAGACCAAACGGCATCACCTTGTAACAGAACGTGCCCTCCTATCTGATATGGTGATAAACGCCGTTTTCTCTCTGTCTTCCTCGGCCATCTTGATCTGGTTATATCAAGAGAAAGCATCCATAAAGGACAGCATCCCATGTCCAGCGGTGTTGTCCACCAGAACATCGATGTGAGGAAGAGGAAAATCCTCTTTTGGGCCTGCCTTGTTTAGGCTTGGACTCACGGAACCTGCTTTCAAATTGAGAGAAAAACCGTTCTCGAAGAAGCGTGACCATCCAGTGGAATCTCGTTACCCTCCCGTGTGGTTATGGGGGCGGGCCTACTTTCCACTTTGTTATTATGGAGCCGGGCGGCAAGCAAGTGAATGTGATCCCGCCCTCCATCAGCCGGTGTGTGTGAGCTTCGCTCCAACTAGCTCTCCACCGCCGCCGGCCACTTTCGCTCCTCTACCATATTCATTGATTCATTCTTTGGAAGTTAGGCACGTGACTCGATAGCGCAGGCACAAGACCTTTGAATGCAAACAAAGAATAGCGAGACCGCATATCAAAAGGTTTGGAACCCAAGCTTACCTTATTATTATGAAAAGGGGAAGGTTTGAGAAAGGGTAGTAGGTGTAGGTCTTTCCAGCCGGATTCATTAATGCAATGGAACTCCAGAACTGGAATAACTTGCCTTGGCAGGAAATCCGGATTGAAATCAGAATCTTTCAGAAGCTGGTAGAGAATATGCTGTGATGCCAGAGGAGAGAGAATTGCTTTTGTTGAAGAAGCTTAAAAATAAGCTCTTGCTCATGAATCCCTTTCAGGTGCAGATGAATAAATATGCTGTTTAGCTTGGGACTAGGGCTTGTGATCCTTCTCTTAACGGTAGAACAAAAATAACAAAGGAGCTCTCCTATCCTAAGCAAGGAGCGGAGTCGTAGACCATTGCTTTAATGAAAGACGGGATGGGTTCCTTCTTATCCTAAGCTGTGAACTCATGGTCAAATTCCGAGGTGGGCTTTCCCTTCTCTATGGTAGCATGGTCTTCTCCTAGGGTTTCTCTTGGTGGAGGAAGGGCTACTGGAAGCCTAGAAGGAAAAGAAGTCTGGGCTGGGGAACGAAGTGACTTACGGGATTAAATAAAGCGAGGGAAAGAAGAAATGCTCTCTTGCCCGGCAAAGGGATATCAAGATTCACGTGCGAAGGGACGAGCGAAAGGAAAGGCATACTCACAAAGCTACTCCGTTCCTGGTATAAGAAAGAAAGTAGAGCTAGGCTTCTGTGAGTGAACGAGATGAGGATCGAGGCAGTTCCCCCAGGGTAGGTGCTTTCTT